TGATAAAATGGCCGAGCCTTAGGCGCTAGATTGTAAATCTAGAAACAAGAATATTCTTTTTTATTAGGTTTTATAGTAATAATTTAAAACGTCAAATTGCAAATTTGAAAATGTGTAACACTAAAACTTAAGACCTAAAAGAATTTCTTTTTTTTACAACTTTGAAGGATGTTAGTTTCATTAACTTAAAGTCTTTAATATACTATATAAACTGAAGGAATTAACAACCCTAAAAAATTTATAATCACTATAACATTTATTACTTGTATTCCTTCATAATCCTTAATAACCCAACCTCTAAAAGGAAATATTAAAGTTAAAAAAGAAACCCTTAAACGGATATAAAAATAAAGAGTCACTAACCTGCACGCCAAAAGTACAACTAAAGGATAAAAATAATTACAAAAAATTATCTCCTGTATAATAAACCACTTAGGAATAAATCCTATAAACGGGGGCAACCCCCCTAAAGAAAATAGACTTAATACAGATATAATTTTAGGAACTAAAGGAAACCTATTATTAATTAAATGAGAAAAGTGATAAGCCTGCTGTAAATAAAAATTTGTAATAACTAACCCAGTCAGCAAACAATAAATCACAAAATATAGCAACCAACAATACTCTCTTAAAATTATAGCAAAAAACATTCAAGATATGTGATTAATTGAAGAAAACGCTATAATCTTACGTAAATATAATTGATTTAATCCACCTATTGCACCAATAACAGCAGATATTATAGCAGAAGTAAAAACTATTAGTAATCTTCACTTGTCACACACTAAATAAGACAATAGAACCATAGGTCCCGTCTTTTGTAAGGTTATTAAAATTATTACCTGAGCTCAATTTAACCCCTCCATCACCTGAGGAAACCAAAAATGGAAAGGAGCGGCCCCTAACTTTAACAATAATGATAAAGAAAAAACTACCCTTAAATTCACTATTATTAAAATAAACAAAGCTGAAAAAATAATTATAATTGAAGCCAAAACCTGTACAAGAAAATATTTTAAAATACTTTCCGAGCTATATCGATTACTACTCGAAGAAATTAAAGGAATAAAAGACAATAAATTTAACTCTAATCCTACTCACGCCCCAAACCAAGTATCCGAGGAAATACAAAGTATTAAACCTAATATTAAAGTAAAAAAAAACAATATTCTAAAAGGAGAGACCATTTGAAAGAGAGAAATTTGATCTCATTCACGGGGTATGAACCCATTAGCTTTGTTTAGCTTATCATTCAATAATATGAGTAAACTTTACATAATTAGTCCCATCAAAACTACCCTTTTATCAGGCACCATATTTTTATTTATAGGTGTACACCACTATTGTAACTTCAACACAATATTCTTGTTTAAATTATATAAATTAAATTAAAATTAATATCACAACAGTAATTACTACCCACAAGAAAAACCTTTTCATAAAAACCTTAATTATACCTCCCTGAGTAACTTCTAAATAATATGCCCCCCTTATAATTGAGCTAAAAGCACCTTGGGGGCCAAGATGCTCTGACCATCCTTTATCCCCAACTTTATTATAAACCTCTCTCAACTTTATAGTGTAATAATTTAACTTTACTCTAGATAAAAAAGGTATAAACCACATAGATCCTATAAATCTACTAGAAAGATATGAACCTAATCTATTCAAATTTCCATTTAACCTTATGATATTTGTAGTGTACCCAACAAAAGAACCAATTACCAACAATAACAACACCAAACCCTTTATTAAACTTCTCATACAAATTATATAATTCTCTGGAAATATTACTCATGACAACATAGCACCACTAAAAACTGATCTAACCCTTAATATTAACATAGGTCTAGTTATAATGAACTCATTATCCCTAATACCCCCTATATTTTTTGTATGATTCATACTAGTCAAACTATAAAAAATTAAACGAAAAGTGTATCTCACTGTTAACCCTGTTGCTAAAATATACATAATAAAACTAATAAAATTAATATTACTCATAAAAGCCACCTCCAAAATTAAATCCTTTGAATAAAATCCAGCCATAAAAGGTATCCCGCACAAAGACAAATTTGACAAATTTATACAAGCACTAGTTAAAGGTATTCTTGTAACTAAACCCCCCATTGTACGAATATCTTGGTAATCACCTAAACTATGAATAACCACACCCGCGCATAAAAATAATAAAGCCTTAAATAAAGCATGAGTTAATAAATGGAAAAAAGCAAGATCAGGAAACCCCAAAGATAAAATTCTCAACATAACACCTAATTGCCTTAAAGTAGAAAGTGCGATGATTTTCTTTAAATCGTACTCAAAATTAGCCCCTAACCCGGCCATAAACATAGTTGAACAAGAAATAATTAATAAAAAAGATTGAATCAAATGTATGTCAAAAATAGGGTTGAACCGAATTAATAAATAAACCCCAGCAGTTACTAAAGTAGAGGAATGCACCAATGCCGATACTGGAGTTGGTGCTGCCATGGCAGCAGGTAATCAAGCAGAAAAAGGAATCTGAGCTCTTTTTGTTATAGCAGCTACAAGAATCAATATCTTCATTAAAATTATTCCCTCGCTAGTATATAACCTTCAAACTATAAAATTTCAGCCCCCTATTGAAAAAAACAAAGCAATTCTTATAAGAATTGCTACGTCACCCACCCGATTTGACAAAATAGTTAGTATACCCGCATTAGCAGACTTCTCATTCTGATAATAAATTACTAACACATAAGAAATTAATCCTAATCCATCCCATCCTAATAAAATACTAATTAAATTAGGCCTTACAATTAAAGCATTTATTGAAACGACAAAAGCAAGAACTAAATATATAAACCGGCTATAGTGTGCGTCTGCCTTTATATACTCCCCCCTATAAAATATTACTATAGAAGAAATAAATAAAATAAACCTTAAAAACATAAGACTTAATCAATCAAATACTAAAGTTACTACAATAGAAGAAGAATTTAAAGAATACAACTCCCACTCAATTACATACCTAACTAAGCCCTGCAACCTTATTAAAGACCTACTTAAACAAAAAATCGCTGCGCCCCCTAAAAAAACTAATCTTACCAAATGCATAGAAAATTTTCATACCACTATTTAAAATAAAACCTTATAACTTTGACACCACAAATCAACGTTTTTGTTAAACTATTTAAATTAAATAACTGATAAAACGACCCTCCCTTTTAAAATTAGTAAATTTAAAGGAATTCAATGAAGACCTAATACATAATATTCCCTTAGTTTCCCAGAGCAACAGGCATATAAAGATCTAAAAAACGCCCCATGTTGCCTAATTGAATATAAATACAAAGTATAAGCTGCACTAAAGAAAGATAATCCAACCAACCTAATTATCCTAACCTTTCTCCACCTTACTACCCTAATAATTAAATTAATTTCCCCTAACAAATTTAACCTAGGAGGGGCAGCCATATTACTAGTTCTTAACAAGAACCACCATAAACCTAAAGAAGGCATTAAATTTAACAAACCTTTATTAACCAATAAACTACGCCTCCCTAAACGCTCGTAAACAATGTTTGATAAGCAGAATAATCCAGATGAACACAACCCGTGGCCAACTATAATAATTACAGCTCCATTTAATCCCCATCAATTAAACACAACCAAACCTCTTAAGACTAATCTCATATGAGCTACTGAAGAATATGCAATCAAAGATTTTATATCAACCTGCCGTAAACAAAGAACTCTTACAATTACACCCCCCAATACACCAATTCCTACTCACACCCAAGAAAACATTTTATTCTCCTCAACAAAGATACTCAACACACGAGCCAATCCATAGCCCCCTAATTTTAATAAAACCCCAGCTAAAATTATAGAACCAGCCACAGGGGCTTCAACATGTGCTTTTGGGAGTCAAAGATGAAATATATACATAGGTAATTTGACAACAAACGCCAACACAGTAAAAAAATACCAAAATACACTAATTATTCTTAAACCCCCTATACCTGTTTTAGTTAAACCTATTGTTAAACTTCCCCCTACCTTATATAACCTAATTAAAGATGTTAACAAAGGTAAAGAAGCAAATAAAGTATAAAACAATATATAGATACCAGCCTGAGTACGCTCAGGCTGGTATCCCCACCCTAAAATTAAAATTAAAGTAGGAATTAAAGAACTCTCAAACCTTAAATAAAACATTAAATAATCCATTGAACAAAAAGTTATTAACAAAGCAAATAATAAAACTAAGTTTATCAATAAAAATAAACCCCTGAATTTATTTATCTTTTTTACTATCTGCCTTCTGAAAATAACAAGAACAATTACTCAAACCCTTAATATTACCAAAATAGCCCTAAGGTAATCTGTTCCTAATTGCCCCCCTAAGTTAAATATATAAAAATCATGTCCTAACCTTATAAGCACCAAAAAACACATTAAAAACAATGCTAACTGAACACCACCTCAGTCCCTAATTAAAACCACCACTATTATAGTTATGATTAAAAACTTTATCATTACACCATATTAAACCTACCAAAGTAATCATTACCATGGGAACAAACAATAGAGATTAGTAAAGACAAACCTAAAGCCCCCTCGCAAACCCCTAAAGTTAAAAAAAATAATACAAAATATATCTCAATTCCGACTCTTATAATATACAAAACTATAATCCAAAACACCCTTAGTATTACAAACTCTAATCTTAATAAAGTATTTAGTAAATGCTTCCGATTTGAAACAAAAGACCAACCACCACAAAATAACATAATTAAAGAACAAATATGAACTAAACTTAAAGTATCCATTAGTTTTAATAGTTTAAAAAAAACTTTGGTCTTGTAAATCAAAATTGAATTACTTCTTAAAACTTTAAAATCTAATTTTAAAATTCTTATCTTTTTACTCCCCCTCACTCTTCTTATTTCCATTTTATTCACCCGATTAACTCATCCCCTATCTATAGGACTAACGTTACTCACTCAAACACTCATTATTTGTATTTCCTCGGGACTTTCTAATAACTCTCTATGGTTTTCTTACATCTTATTCCTAATTTTTCTAGGTGGTATATTAGTTCTATTTATTTATGTAGCCTCACTTGCCTCAAACGAAATATTTGAAGTATCCCCTAATACAATACCCCTCCTAGCACTCCTTATAATTAGAGTTTCCTCTTTACTCTTCTTTATTGACCCCCTTCTAATCTATTCTAAATATAGAATAAGAAGTTCTTCTCTTTTATTTCCTTATAAATTTAGAAACACACCCTTCCTAATTAGAACTATTTATAACTTCTCCTCAATACTCTTCACTCTATTTATCATTATATACCTTCTATTAACTCTATTTGCTGTAGTAAAAATTATCAACGTTTATTCTAGACCCCTTCGAACAAATAATTAATGTTTAAACCTCTTCGAAAGACTCACCCCTTATTTAAAATTATTAACAGATCTCTAATTGACATACCTATTCCTAGCAACATCTCAATTCTATGAAACTTTGGGTCCCTCTTAGGACTGTGTTTAATTATTCAAATTCTAACAGGCCTTTTTCTATCCATACATTACACACCTAATATTGAAATAGCCTTTTCAAGAACCATCCATATTTGCCGTGACGTAAACTATGGATGGCTATTACGTACTATTCATGCAAACAGGGCATCATTTTTTTTTATTTGTCTTTATTCTCATATTGGGCGAGGAATCTATTACAGCTCTTACACCTACTTACACACCTGAATAATTGGGGTATTAATTTTTCTCCTAACAATAGCCTCCGCCTTTTTAGGTTATGTTTTACCTTGGGGGCAAATATCCTTTTGAGGTGCAACAGTAATTACTAACTTATTTTCAGCTATTCCCCTGCTGGGGACAGACCTAGTTCAATGAATTTGAGGGGGGTTTGCTGTAGACAACGCTACTTTAACCCGATTCTTCTCTTTTCACTTCCTATTTCCCTTTATTATTGCCGCTCTAACAGTAGTTCACATTCTTTTCCTACATGAAACAGGCGGGAACAACCCATTAGGTATCTCTTCATTTACAGACAAAGTACCTTTCCACCCGTATTTCAATTTTAAAGACATCTTTGGGTTTGCTATTCTCTTATGAGCACTAGTTATGTTAACTCTTCTTAACCCCTATCTTCTTAGAGACCCAGATAACTTTATTCCGGCAAACCCCCTTGTGACCCCAGTCCATATTCAACCCGAATGATATTTCCTTTTCGCTTACGCCATCCTGCGGTCTATCCCCAACAAACTAGGAGGAGTTATCGCCCTAGTTTCCTCAATCACCATTTTAATAATCTTACCTTTCACCCATAATTCCATCTTCCGAAGAAGAACATTTTACCCCTTAAACCAAATTACTTTCTGGTACCTGGTAGCAGTAGTAGTCCTACTGACATGAATTGGTGCGCGCCCTGTAGAAACACCTTTCATCCTAACCGGTCAAATCTTATCCGCCCTTTACTTCTTATACTATATTATCAACCCCCTCTCCACGATATTATGAGATAAATGATTAAGTTTAAAGTTTAGTTTATAAAAACAAATGTTTTGAAAACATTAATAGAAGAATTTCTTCAACTTTTATTATCGAAGAAAAACTATATCTTTAATACCCAAAATTAATATTTTATTCCTTAAACTATTCTCCGACTAATACCTTAACTAACTAAGAATCAAGAATAAAACCCCACCTTCATACCCATACATCAAATTAAAAAATTTAAAGAAACCGGTAAAAACCTTTTTCAAGCTAAATATATTAATTTATCATAACGAAACCGGGGTAGAGTTCCACGAACTCAAATAAAAATACCCCTAACGCCCACTACCTTCATATAAAAAATGATACTTAAAGTATTAGGGCCTAAAAAAAACAAACTAAAAATTATCCTTATAAACAGAATCCTAGAATATTCAGCTATAAAAATTAAAGCAAACCCACCTCTCCTGTATTCAGTATTGAACCCAGAAACCAACTCGGACTCCCCCTCAGAAAAATCAAATGGAGTCCGATTAGTCTCAGCTAAACTTGAAGTAAACCAAACTATCCTTAAAGGAATAGTTAATCACAAAAATCACACCTCCTCCTGATAGACAATAAAATCTCTAAAATTAAAACTCTCAATTAAAAAAATAAAAGATAATAAAATCAACGCTAACCTCACCTCATATGAAATAGTTTGAGCCACTGATCGAAGACTCCCTAATAATGAATACTTGCAATTAGAAGCTCACCCAGCTATTATTATAGGATACACACCTGAACTTAAGCAACATATAAAAAACAGCACACCTAAGCTTATATTAAATATACCTCTTCCGTATGGCAACACCCCTCATACAACTAAAGAAATAAATAAACTAAATACGGGTGCTATATAATAAGGCAAAAAATTTGACACCCCAAGATTTATATTTTCCTTACAAAAAAGTTTTACAGCATCTGAAAAAGGTTGTAACACACCTAAGATTCCAAGCTTATTAGGTCCTTTTCGAATCTGAATATAACCTAAAATTTTACGCTCCAATAAAGTAATGAACGCAACCCCTAACAACACACAAATAACTAGAATCAAATAATTTACAATTATAACCAAACTTATTCCCCCATAATTTAGCACCATTATTTATAGATAACCTATATTATTAAATCCTAAATCTAACGCATATTCTGCCAAAATAATAAAAATTTTTTCATTATCTAATCCTTTCGTACTAAAATAACCTAGCTTTTTCTGAAAGATAGAAACCGACCTGGCTCACGCCGGTCTGAACTCAAATCATGTAAAGTTTTAAAGGTCGAACAGACCTTCTCTTATAGTCTCTACTCCACAAAGAACCTTTAATTCAACATCGAGGTCGCAAACTCTCTTATCGATAAGAACTCTCAAAGAAAATTACGCTGTTATCCCTAAAGTAACTTAATCTTTTAACCCATATTAGGATCATTATACCCAAACATTATTGTAAAATAAAAGAACAGTTATCTTCTTTTTATCCTTGTCGCCCCAACCAAATACTCTAAAATAATAACTTCTAAACAAAACTTACCCATTATTTCTAAATATAAAGTTTTATAGGGTCTTATCGTCCCTTCAGATTATTTAAGCCTTTTCACTTAAAAGTTAAATTCAATACATTAACCAGAGACAGATTGCTTCTTGTCCAACCGTTCATTCTAGCCTTCAATTAAAAAACTAATGATTATGCTACCTTTGCACGGTCATAATACCGCGGCCTTTTAGTTCCCAATGGGCAGGTTAAACTTTATAAATCTCTCATAAAGACATGTTTTTGTTAAACAGGCAGAAATAATTTTTGCCGAGTTCCTTAAATTAACATTTCATTATTTAAATTTACCCAATTAATTTAAACTAACTACTTACCCTTCTATATACTAATACACTCATTCCAACTACTCTAATTTAATTACTAAATAATTTTTAATAAATAACTAAAAAATATATAAATATTATTTCCCCCGATTTTAATAATAACACACTATAAAACTTAGCTAATTTTAAGCTTAATTAAATCACTATAAGTATTTATTTTATAACCCTAAATAATAAAGAGCTTATCCCCTCTATTCTCACTATCTCTACAAACCTGTAAAAACGCTAATTTAAATTTACTTCTTAAAAAACTAGATATTAAGAAACTCGATTAATATATCACTCCTAAAATAAAGTTTTAAATCCTTCTGCCACAAAAACTCACCCTTTAATTTAGCTATCTTCTTTTCGAGACCTGCAAACGAAATACATAAATTTAAATATTTATTATACACAAGATACATAAATTTAATATTACTTTACCACTATTAACTCTTAAACTATTTCAAATTTCCTTCACAGTATTATACGCTAAGTCTTTAATATTATTCAATTCAATCTACTACACACAATAAAATCTTTTTCTTATTAATATCTTTAACAACTATTTATAATCAAAATATATCGAATTACACGATAAACCCTCTCGATGTAAATGAGATACTCATTTTCAGCTTTACTTTGATAATTCTAGAGGCACCTTCCAGTACCCCTACTATGTTACGACTTATTTCACCTTAAATGAAAGCGACGGGCGATATGTACATAATTTAGAGCTTTTATCAAAAAATCTTACTGTTTTTTCTTACAATTAAATCCTCCTTCATAAATATATTTAAATACCTAATTCATATTAAATAAATTTTATTGTAACCCATATTTACTTACCCATAAGCTGCACCTTGATCTAATATACTCAATAATATGACCTCAATAATATTTTCTCATAAATTATCTAATAATGACGGTATACAAACTGATTTACTAAAGTAAGTAAGATAATGCGTGTTGTATCGTTTATAATACAGGTTCCTCTAACTAGACTAAAACACCGCCAAATTTTTTAAATTTAAAGAACATAACTTCTAATATTCTAGTACTTATTAATTAAATTTAAGTGTACTAGGGTATCTAATCCTAATCCATACCCTAATCTTTTAAGCTTCACCTCCCATTCCTATAAACCTTTATATTTTATAATCTGATTTCACTCTTTATAAACATAAACTCCTATAAAACTAACAATTAACTCTTACTAATATATTTCATTTGATCCCCAAGTATAACCGCGACTGCTGGCACAAGATTCTGTCAAACCTACTATAATTTACTAACTCAAGAGTAACCCTATTACTAATATTAAATATTGAACCTAACCACACCCAAATTTCAACAGAATGCATCCACTAAAATTTACATATATTAAATAATTATAAAACAAAACCCAAAGCAAAAATCAAACTTTGTAAGGCCCTACAATACTTAACTTAAACCACCCACTTAAACTTCACTCCACCTGTATTTAAGAAATTATTATATTAATAGAAACCAAATAGAGGTATTCCACTGTTAATGGAAAAATTGAATTATCTTTCCTATTAAGGAAATTTACTGGTTAAGAGAAAGCTTCTAACTTATTTCTTGAGCGGTTAAATTCCGTTCAAATTTCACATACATTTAAGTGTTAACAGCACAAGAAGCTTTGATCTTCTAAGAATTGGTGAGATTCCATTATATGTAATTATTATAAATATATTATTTCCTTATATATATATATTGATAAATATAAAATATTTATTTTTAATAATCTTGTAATTAATTATTATATCAAATTATATTAATTCTTTTTTATAAATACTTAATCGTATCAAATATTGAAGGGAGAAGAAGATTATGCTAAGCACCTTTAATACGAAAAATAAACTAAAGGATCAAGAAAAGCTTGTCAGAAAAAATACTGAAGAAGATAATCTTCTTCAGTATTTTTTCTAATGAAAATTTGAATTAATATAAAAATATTGAATGATTAACCTCATGCTTCAATGTCTATTCTATTTTATTATTTTGTAAATTAATATATTTAAAGAACTAAGCTTTCGCCCCCTCAAAATAAAAACTTTTATTTTCCTTCGACCCCTCACAAAGAATTTTACGTTATCTCCTATTTTAAGAAATTTTCTTATTAACCGCATCCTAACACCATTAGTCAGCTTTCGCTTCCCCCTCAAATTAATTTACTAAAGCATTGCTAAAATAATTCTAGTTTATAGAAATTTTCATTGATTTATTCAAAAATATATATATATTATATATTTAGAAATATCTACATCGGGCTACCACTTTTCACATCCTTAAGATTCTAGCATCTAAGTTCTTCTATAATTTATCATTATTTATCAGTATGTCAATATTATAATGAACAGCCTTAGGTGGAGATATTCCAAGGCCTAACGAGAGGATTAACGGAAGTCTAAATACTAAAAACTTAGCTCAAGAAAAAAATGTCTGAAAGAGAACTCTTTTCTGACGAAGAGTTCTCTCATTCGACATTTTTCCCGATAGGTAGCCTTAAAATTAAGATACAGAGAAGTTTAATATAAGATTGCGTTCTCCTTATACGACAATTATTTTTTGTCATGTACGTAAAGTAATATATTAAAGAATTAAGCTTTCGCCCCCTCAAAATAAAAACTTTTATTTTCCTTCGACCCCTCATAAAGAATTTTACGTTATCTCCTATTTTAAGAAATTTTCTTATTAACATTTCAAATCTAAAAATGTCCCCCCTCAAAAGAAGGGGGGGGAACATTTTTAGAAGAAACTCTTCAACTTTACAGCGAAAATGTAATATGTAAACACCTTAAAAACAAATTAGAGGTACTCACCAAAATTTAGGTCGAAACTAAACGCAAACTTCGCTTTCTAATTAAAATTAGTCTTTGCTGACACCTTATGAACGCAAATCATAAATCATAATTGACTATAATTCCACTCACTCCACTCGAGTGCCCCGTTACCTCACTCATAATATAAACCAATAAGTAAAATTAACAAAAACCTTAAGCCCGCACATAATCAACTAAAAATATTAGTTAGCATAAGAATATAAGCCAAAGGCATTAAAAGAGTAATCTCTACATCAAAAATCAAAAAAATTACAGCTACTAAAAAAAATCGAAGAGAAAATGGCAACCGAGCTCTCCCTTTTGGATCGAAGCCGCATTCAAAGGGAGACCTTTTTTCACGGTTGGCTACTATCTTCTTAGATAATAATGAGGCCACCAATATTACCACCACCCTCACTACTAAAGTAAATGAAACTCTTACTATTAAAACATAAATTAATTTTTCTAGACCCTAGACCTTTTGGTTGGAAGCCAAATATACATTATACTAAAAAATTTAACCGCCCCATCAATAAATAAAAATATACAAAAATAATCACACTACATCCACAAAATGTCAATACCAAGCAGCTGCTTCAAATCCAAAATGATGATAGGAAGAAAAATGACACTTATACAAACGAAATAAACATACTGAAAGAAAAGAAGAGCCAATAATAACATGTAACCCATGAAAACCAGTTGCTACAAAAAAAGTTGAACCATAAACTGAGTCCGCAATAGAAAAAGAAGCCTCAATATACTCGAAAGCCTGCAAGCCTGTAAAGTACAAACCTAACACCACAGTTAATATTAATCTCTGTAAAGCCTCCTTGTGGTTAGAATTTAAAATAGCATGATGAGATCATGTTACTGTCGCCCCTGAAGATAATAAAATAGTAGTATTCAATAAAGGAACACCAAAGGGATTAAATGGTTGGATCCCCCTGGGAGGTCAATACCTCCCTACTTCTACTACCGGGGACAAGCTCCTATGGAAAAAAGCTCAAAAAAAAGAAAAAAAGAAAAGAACCTCAGATAAAATAAATAAAATTATACCTCAACGTAATCCCCTTATTACAGCCCCAGTATGTAATCCTTGGTAAGTACCCTCTCGGACTACATCCCGCCACCATTGAATTATAGTTAAAATTACAGCTACAAATCTTAAATATAATAAATCTGCCCTAAATTGATGGAATCACTTGATCAACCCCGTAGTTAGTATTATGGCTCTGATTGAGCCAGTTAAAGGCCAAGGCCTTATATCCACTAAATGGTAAGTATGGTAATTATGTCTTGACATTAATTTACTTCTCTAGCATATAAGGTACTTAAAATAGCAAACACATAAGATTGAATTACTGCAACAGCAGACTCTAATATTAATAATAATACCTGCAAAATAACAAGAACCCAAATAACACTCAAAGGTATAGTAGGGCCTATCTCCCCTAAGAGCCTTAATAACAAATGTCCGGCAATTATATTAGCAGCCAACCGCACTGCTAAAGTTCCAGGACGAATAATATTTCTAATTCTCTCAATTAAAACTATAAAAGGTATAAGTACCCCCGGAGTCCCCTGAGGTACTAAATGAGCAAATATATTTTGAGTGTGGTTTACTCAACCAAAAATTATAAAAGATAACCATAAAGGAAAAGCAAGTGATAATGTCATCACTAAATGTCTTGAACTCGTAAATACGTACGGCAAAAGCCCTAAAGAATTATTAAACACAATTAATGCCAATAAAGAAATGAATAATAAATTTAAACCTAGATTTTTTACCCCTAAAATTACTTTGAATTCCCCGTATAATATCTTAGTAAACCTATCTCATATTATAATCCAACGTGAGGGAGAAACCCAATATATAAATGGTAAAAATAATAAACCTAAAAAAGTAGAAATTCAATTTAAAGGAAGAGAAAAAACTCTCGATGAAGGATCAAAAATTCTGAACAACCTAGCTACCATTTTCAAAGCTTTTCACCTTCCCAGGCCCCCTCTTTAATAAAATCTAACTTACAATAAACCACTAAAAAATACTGCACAGTTAACACCAAAATTAAACTTAATAAAAATATTATATATAAATTTATCCAAAAAAGAGGAGATATTTGAGGCACATAAAAATATTTACTAATTATTTAAGTTTGACAAACTTATGTTATACACATTAACTAATTTTTACTTCCACTTGAAGTAAATTACTATTCTAAGCTTAAAAGGCTTATACTTATCTTTAAGTTATCAAATGATTTTAAACAGGAGGAAACTCAATCTAAAAACCTGTTTACCCTTACCCTCTCCACTACAATAGGTATAAAACTATGATTTGCCCCACAAATTTCTGAACATTGCCCAAAAAATAAACCAGGCCGATTAATAAAAAATCTAATTTGATTTAATCGACCCGGTACTGCATCTGCCTTCATACCTAAAGCAGGGACTGTCCAAGAATGAATAACATCAGCCGCACTAACAAGTATTCGAATTTGAGAATTTATGGGCAATACTACACGATTATCTACATCTAAAAGCCGAAACCCTGAGTCAGAAAGATCCAAAGTCCCCACCATATAAGAATCAAACTCTAATTCTAAGAAATCAGAATATTCGTATCTCCAATACCACTGGTGACCAATTGTCTTTAAAGTAATTCTAGGATTATTAATTTCATCCAGTAAATATAAAAGCCGTAAAGATGGAAAGGCAATAAAAATTAAAATAATTGCAGGAAGAATAGTCCAAATAATTTCAACTTCTTGCCTCTCTAATAAATATCGATTGACCAAAAAATTAAAAAACAAATAAAATATAATATACCCAACGAATGTAACAATTAAAATTAAAATCACTATAGTATGATCATGAAAAAAGATTAACTGCTCTATTAATGGAGAAGCACTATCTTGAAAACCTAAATAACCCCACCTTGCCACTTCTAAAAGAAGAAATCTCCCTAGTAGGAGCTTAAATCCTATACATCTATCTGCCATTTTAGAATTAATTAGTAATTAGAGGAATCTCAGAATAAGTGTGATCAGCAGGTGGAAAAAAATGCTGTCACTCCACTGAAGTAGGTATAAAAAGAGAACTATACCTTTTCCGTCTTATAATAAAAGCTTCCCAAACAATAATTACAAACCCTAAAACAGCTACTAAAGAAATAATTGAACCAATTGACGATAAAACATTTCACGCCCTGTAAGCATCTGGATAATCCGAATAACGCCGAGGCATCCCATTTAAACCTAGAAAATGCTGGGGAAAGAATGTAATGTTTACTCCAATAAATATAGTAAAGAAATGGATTTTTAACCACTTCTGATTTAACGAAAGACCCGTAAACAAAGGAAATCAATGGACAATTCCAGCAAAGATTCCAAAAACAGCCCCTATGGACAATACATAATGGAAATGAGCTACTACATAATAAGTATCATGTAAGATAATATCAATAGAAGAGTTAGCTAACACCACCCCAGTTAAACCCCCTACCGTAAATAAAAAAATAAACCCTAACACTCATAATAAAGAGGGTCTATAATTAACTTGGGTCCCCTGAAGAGTACCCAACCAACTAAAAATTTTAATTCCAGTTGGTACTGCAATAATTATTGTAGCTGAAGTAAAATAGGCACGAGTGTCTACATCCATTCCCACTGTAAATATATGATGAGCTCACACAACAAACCCTAAAATTCCAATTGCAATTATTGCATAAATTATCCCTAACGTACCAAAAGCCTCTTTCTTACCTGACTCCTGAACTACAATATGAGACACTATCCCAAACGCAGGTAAAATTAAAATATACACCTCAGGGTGCCCAAAAAATCAAAATAAATGTTGATAAAGGATAGGGTCACCTCCTCCAGCAGGGTCAAAAAAAGAAGTATTTAAATTTCGATCTGTCAACAATATTGTGATTGCCCCTGCTAATACAGGCAAAGACAATAATAATAAAATAGTAGTAATAAATACAGATCAAACAAATAACGGTATACGATCCATAGTTATACCAACCATCCGTATATTGATAGCTGTTGTTATAAAATTAACTGACCCTAAAATAGAGGATACTCCAGCCAAATGTAAAGAAAAAATTCCAAGATCTACTGATGCACCCGCATGAGCGATTGCTGAAGCAAGAGGGGGATAAACAGTTCACCCAGTACCCACTCCCCTCTCTACTATACCCCTAGCTAATAATAATGTCAGAGAAAAAGGAAGCAACCAAAATCTTATATTATTTATTCGAGGAAAAGCTATATCCGGAGCCCCAAGCATCAAAGGAATTAACCAATTTCCAAACCCTCCAATCATAATTGGTATTACTATAAAAAAAATTATAACAAAAGCATGAGCTGTTACTACCACATTATAAATCTGGTCGTCTCCAATCAATCTACCTACCTGGCCTAATTCAACTCGAATAATTAACCTTAATGAAGTCCCCACTATTCCAGCCCAAGTACCAAAAATAAAATATAAAGTTCCAATATCTTTATGATTTGTAGAAAAAAATCATCGTTGCGT